TTCTATTAAAAAGAAATCTTTCTATTAAAAAGAAATCTTAAGGATTCATTAGGTAGGATGGCGGAAGGAACTAAGAACCAATCCATTGTTTTTAGAGGAAAAGAGTAAATATTCGCCCGCGAAAATTTGGATTTTTTTGAATTTAGAAATTTTTGCCAATCCGATATGATAATAAAAAGAAAAGACAAATACAGGTTCGTTAGAACCTTAAACCAAAACAACATTATCTAGTTAGATACGGATAGCAAAAATGGTCTATAAGAATACATATTTAAGAATACATATTTCGTTATCAAAGCGAGATATACAAATTTCGAATAGATCAATAGATTCTATGAAGAGTCAAAAAATCCTGCGATTCAATTATATTATTCATTAAATATATGTATCTTATTGTATATTATCGGTTAAATATTTTTGAATCGATTCATTCGCGAGGAGCCGTATGAGGTGAAAATCTCATGTACGGTTCTGTAATAGAGGTGGAATTAAGAAACAACCATCTACTATAACCCCAAAAAAACCAAATTTCGTAAACAACATAGAGGAAGAATGAAGGGAAAAGCCTCTAGAGGTAATAAAATTTGCTTCGGAAAATATGCTCTTCAGGCACTTGAGCCCGCTTGGATCACATCTAAACAATTAGAAGCGGGGCGGCGAGCAATGTCACGAAATGTCCGCCGGGGTGGACAAATATGGTTACGCATATTTCCAGACAAACCTGTTACACAAAGACCTGCCGAAACGCGTATGGGTTCGGGAAAAGGATCTCCCGAACATTGGGTAGCTGTCGTTAAACCCGGCAAAATACTTTATGAAATGGGTGGGGTCGCAGAAAAGATAGCTAAAAAGGCTATGTCAATAGCAGCATCCAAAATGCCTATACGAACTAAATTCATTATTTCAAGATAATCATTAGAACGAAAGGAAAGAGGTCTTTAGTATGAAAAAAAAATTGCAATTGTGGGTTTCTTTTTTTTGAACAAAGAATATTTTTTTTACTTCCACTTTTTGACTGAAAAAAAAAAAGGATATGATTCAACCTCAAACCTATTTAAATGTAGCCGATAATAGCGGAGCCCGCAAATTGATGTGTATTCGAATCATAGGAGCTAGTAATCGACGGTATGCTTATATTGGTGACATTGTTGTTGCGGTAATCAAGGAAGCAGTACCAAATACGCCTTTAGAAAGATCAGAAGTGGTCAGAGCTGTAATTGTACGTACTCGTAAAGCATTCAAACGTAGCAACGGTATAATAATACAGTATGATGATAATGCTGCGGTTATCATTGATAAAGAAAGAAATCCAAAAGGAACTCGAATTTTTTCCGCAATAGCCCGGGAATTGAGACAGTTGAATTTCACTAAAATTGTTTCATTAGCACCCGAGGTATTATAATACGAGATCGTGATATAGATATCTTATTTATTTTATGAATTGAATAAAAATGAATGAAATAGATTAATTAATAGATTTTATCTCACAGATATACCTTGTGTAATAATTATTATATATTATGTGTAATAATTATTACATATTCAAAAATTAGATATTTGAAGAAATATTCATATCTATTTTTAATATTCAAATTAATTAATATCTATTTTTAATATTCAAATTAAAAGCATTATTTATTAATATTATTAATTCTAATATAATTTAATTAATATTATATTATAAATTCTAATACTATATTATTAGAAGTAGTAATTATTATATATATAATAAATATATATAATAAATTCTAAATATTATAAATTAGATAGAATTTATAATTGAATTAATTAATATTTCATAAACTAAATAAGAATAATAGATAAGAATAATAGATAGAAATAGAATTCTTCGATAAATATCGAATTCCATATGAGATATTTTATATAGATAGATATAAATTAGAATAGTTCATTAGTTCATTTTCTAATATTCTATTTTTAGAGTATTCCATATACATCTATATATATATTTTATTCTATATATATATTATTCTATTAGAATAATCTTTTCTCTATATAGAGTCTTATTATATTCTTATATTCAATAGATTCAATATTAGATCAATAGATTCAATATTAGATATTTTATTCAAAAAAAAAAAAAATAGAAAAATGGGAGCACGTTGATTATATCGAAAGTAAAGAGCAAGAATCATTTTCATTTATCGTGGGTAAGGATACCATTGCTGATATACTAACCTTGATACGCAATGCTGACATGAATAGAAAAAGAACAGTTCAAATACCACTTACTAATATCACCGAAAACATTGTGAAAATACTTTTACGAGAAGGTTTTGTTGAAAACGTCAGAAAACATCGGGAAAGCAACAAATACTTTTTAGTTTTAACTCTACGGTATAGAAGAAATAGAAAAGGATCATATAAAACTTTTTTAAATTTAAAACGTATCAGTAGACCAGGTCTACGAATCTATTCTAACTATCAACGAATTCCTAGAATTTTAGGAGGGATGGGGATTGTAATTCTTTCTACTTCTAGAGGTATAATGACAGATCGCGAGGCTCGATTAGAAAGAATCGGCGGAGAAGTTTTATGTTATATATGGTAATTTTTCTGATCTCCAAATTATATGAGAAACTTCTATTCATTTTTGTGAAAAGAGAGAGAGAAAACGCAGATTTCTAATGTTACTCCTCATACATTAGTGAATGCGTGAAGAGGAGTTTACTAGAATAGAGATAAATAAATATAAAAGAATTCATGAATATTTAATTACTGAATCACTTCTCAGGGTATATTCCATGTTCCTTTATCGAAATTGAATGAAAATAAGATTCTAGGCTATGTTTCCGAAAAAACTCGACGTACTCTTATTTTATATGTATACGACCGGGAAAATAAAAAATGGAAGTATAAGTCACTTAATTAAATTAGACTGTTTTTCAACTTCAACATTTCTTTTTTGAGGGGGGCACATTTAGAAGTTAAAAAAGTAAGGAAACCCCATTTTCTTCCAATAAAAAAATTCGGCATTAAGTTAAGGAGTGACAAATATGAAAACAGGAGCTTCTGTTCGTAAAATTTGTGAAAAATGTCGATTGATCCGCAGGCGAGGGCGAATTATAGTAATTTGTTCCAATCCAAAACATAAACAAAGACAAGGATAATATTTTCACAAAAAAGGGCTTTCTTTTTAAATTAAATGAAAGTACCGAATGCACAAATCAAATAAATTGATATTAAAATACAAAAATCTTATTACTATTAATATTCAATTCAATTAAATATTAAATCATAAAAATAGAATAATTTAGATTCTATATTAGAAGTATTATAATAATTATTAGTATTATAAGAAATCTTATTGATTAATAGAAATATTTTTGATTGATATTTCAAAAATTCTATTACAAATTCGATTCTAAAAATTCTATTCTATATTAATAGAATTCTATATTAATAGAATATAGAATACAATTCATATAGAAAATAGAAAATATGAATCCTAATTAGAAAATAGTAAAGAATCCGTTTTTGACAAGAAATGGATATATCCATATATTTCGGACTTATATTTAAAAAAATACAAAAATATGGCAAAACCTACACCAAAAATTGGTTCACGTAAAAATAGACGTATTGGTTCGCGCAAGCATCCTCGTAAAATACCAAAGGGAATTATTTATGTTCAAGCTAGTTTCAACAATACCATTGTGACTGTTACAGATGTACGGGGTCGGGTGATTTCTTGGTCCTCTGCCGGTGCTTGTGGATTCAAGGGTACACGAAGGGGGACACCATTTGCCGCTCAAACCGCAGCAGGAAATGCTATTCGAACAGTAGCGGATCAAGGCATGCAACGAGCGGAAGTCTTGATAAAAGGTCCTGGTCTCGGAAGAGATGCGGCATTAAGAGCTATTCGTAGAAGTGGTATACTAGTAAGGTTTATACGGGATGTAACCCCTATGCCACATAATGGATGTAGGTCTCCTAAAAAAAGACGTGTGTAAAACTTAAAATAAACATTAAAGAAAGAGATTTCAAGAGAAGATTTCAAGAGAAATAAACAATTAATTCAAGAATTGGATCAAAATATATTACTATGGTTCGAGAAAAAGTAAAAGTATCTACTCGGAAACTACAGTGGAAGTGTGTTGAATCAAGAGTAGACAGTAAGCGTCTTTATTATGGACGCTTTATTCTGTCTCCACTTATGAAAGGCCAAGCTGATACAATAGGCATTGCAATGCGAAGAATGTTGCTCGGAGAAATAGAGGGAACATGTATCACACGTGCAAAATCTGAGAAAATACCACATGAATATTCTACCATAGTAGGTATTCAAGAATCAATACATGAAATTTTAATGAATTTGAAAGAAATTGTATTGAGAAGTAATCTGTATGGAACTCGGGACGCGTCTATTTGTTTCAAAGGTCCTGGACATGTAACTGCTCAAGACATCATTTTACCACCTTCGGTGGAAATCGTTGATAATACACAACATATAGCTAACCTAACAGAACCTATTAATTTGTGTATTGAATTACAAATTGAGAGGAATCGCGGATATCGTATAAAAACACTAAACAACATTCAAGACGGAAGTTATACTATAGATAGTGTATTCATGCCTGTTCGAAATGCAAATCATAGTATTCATTCTTATGTGAATGGGAACGAAAAACAAGAGATACTCTTTCTCGAAATATGGACAAATGGAAGTTTAACTCCTAAGGAAGCACTTTATGAAGCCTCCCGGAATTTGATTGATTTATTTATTCCTTTTTTACATGCAGAAGAAGAAAACTCAAATTTAGAAAACAATCAACACAAAGGTACTTTACCCCTTTTTACTATTCAAGATAGATTGGCTAAGGATAAACTAAGTGAAAATAAACAAGAAATGAAATTGAATTCCATTTTTATTGACCAATTACCATTCTCTCCCAGGGTCTATAATTGTCTCAAAAAGGCCAATATACAAAAATTATCGGACCTTTTCAATAAGAATGAAGAAGACCTTATGAAAATTG